AAAAAAGGGCAAGGCGCCCATTTTTCTAGTAAATGGTTTCAAATCATTTTATCGATATGAGTGTTCTATATCGGATGAATTACCAACTATTCATTTTAAAACCATTTCGGTACTAACTTAGTGGTAGAAAGAGTACCATCTTGTGCCTGGACTTCAAACAGTTTAGCTTTAACCATGTTAAAGGTCTCACATTATTGGTTGATAGAGAATCAAAGTGGATTTACCAATGAGTCACGAAATGCTATGGTTCTTACATATGATTTCTGAATTTATTCAGAAGTAATTCGTCGAGATCGTACACCTTTCTTCCCTATTTATCCTATTAAAAAAAAAAAAACATAAATAAAGTGCAGCTGGCCGGATCCAACCTATTCTTGAAATACACAACTCGCACACACTCCCTTTCCAAAAAAAATCAATACACCAAGCACTACACTTAGATTTATTAGATTTGTTGCTAAAATATCGGTATTAAACCCGAAACTCCCGGCGGATGGCCAATAGCCCAATGAAACGAAAAAATCGGTTACATTTTTCATATGCTCTCCTCTTTCTTATAGATAAGACTAACAAAGAACAGAGTTCTTTTTGTATCACCTCGCTCGCCCTTTTTTTGATCGATTTCTTTTGATTAATTTCATTTTCTTTTTTTTTGAAGTTTCCAATAAGAAGATACTTACTTATTAGGTTAGGCCCTAGGTCTCATGTCAATTGCGAAATATCTCGTTTGTTGAAACGCTTCCTAAAAGTGAAAAAGGTTTCCATTGTACTGTACTAAATGTGGGAAGGAAGAAAGTGAGCGAATCCGCTAATTCCTCATCCTCAAATCAGTCCTTCCCGGGATATTGTCGCAACAAACAAATAAGTAATTGTAGGAGTAAGGTGTTGATATAATTCGAAGAAGCAAACGGCAAGCCCGAGCTAATAAAATAAGAAAAAAGTACGTAACGTATTTTGTCACATTTCTATATATAATTAAATTAAACAAAAGGATTTGCAAATAAAAGCGCTAATGCCACGACCAGTCCGTAAATTGTTAAAGCTTCCATAAAAGCTAGACTAAGCAATAAAGTACCTCGTATTTTACCCTCCGCTTCTGGTTGTCTCGCAATACCTTCTACAGCTTGGCCTGCAGCGGTACCTTGACCAACTCCAGGTCCAATAGAAGCAAGCCCTACGGCCAATCCAGCAGCAATAACGGAAGCGGCAGAAACCAGTGGATTCATGGTAAGTTCCTCGTACAAAAAAAAAGAAATGGTTAATGATACAATCAACCAATAAATTATTACTTATTTTATCACTAAGATCTATCGGATCGAAGTAACTAAAAACAAAAACTCCGAATTGAATGATAATATTAGTGAATCGTCAGAACTACTTCTATATCCGTAAGTTCATCTGTTTTTTCATTCAATCCCTAATCACAGACGAAAGAGAAGGACTTCTATTGGAATCTATCTAAATCTAAATGCAGTGGGCTGGAAAAAAACAATAAATATACTTAAATATACTGACTGGGAAATAAAAAAAACGATTTTGAAAGCTAGTCAATGATGACCCTCCATGGATTCACCTATATAAGCCGCGGCTAAAGTTGCAAAAATAAGAGCTTGAATACCACTTGTAAATAATCCAAGAAACATAACGGGTATAGGAACTACTGAAGGTACTAAAGAAACAAGAACAACAACTACTAATTCATCAGCCAATATATTCCCGAAAAGTCGAAAACTAAGAGATAAAGGTTTTGTGAAATCTTCTAGGATGTTAATTGGTAAAAGTATTGGAGTTGGTTGAATGTATTTTCCGAAATAACCCAATCCTTTTTTTGTAAGACCCGCATAAAAATATGCCACTGACGTGGGTAAAGCTAAAGCAACAGTAGTATTTATATCATTCGTGGGCGCAGCTAACTCCCCATGAGGTAACTGTATGATTTTCCAAGGTAAAAGAGCACCCGACCAGTTAGAAACAAAAATAAATAGGAACATAGTTCCAATAAAGGGAACCCAAGGACCATATTCTTCTCCAATCTGAGTTTTACTCAAGTCTCGAATAAATTCAAGGACATATTCGAAGAAATTTTGACCGGTGGTCGGAATGGTTTGTGGATTCCGAACAGCTATGATGACTGAACCTAATAAGATAGCAATTACGAACCAAGAAGTAATAAGTACTTGGGCATGAATTTGTAAACCTCCTATTTGCCAATAGAAATGTTGGCCTACTTCTACACCCGATATATCGTATAACCCCTTGAGTGTTTTAATGGAACATCGTATAAGATTCATATTGTCCTCTGACAGAAATCAAACTTAATAAAAGGAATTATTTTGATTCAACCATCTCTTTCTCAACTCATCTACTTTAATAATTAATCGTATTTAATCGTATATTTAGGATACCAAGAAATCACATAACAGAATATCAATATCCCTAGTACTTTTTATCTTTATCTCTTTTTTTTTTTAATTCAAGAATAGTAACCGACCCAATAAATCTATTGAGTTCCCAAATAATTAATTAATCTTATGATTCTTAATCATAATCAACGATTTCTTATATAGCTAGAACGACCCTCGCAAATTGCGAATACTAATTTGTTAAGAATGAATCGGATTGAAGCTATAGCATCGTCGTTGGCTGGAATCGAAATATCTGCGAGATCCGGGTCACAATTTGTATCGATTAAACAAATCGTCGGAATCCCCAAAATGACACATTCTCGAAGAGCCGTATATTCTTCTTGCTGATCAACGATGATTACAATATCAGGTAACCCCGTCATATATTTGATTCCACCCAGATATGTTTGCAAGGTGGATAATTTTCTCTTCAACATTGCTGCATCTCTTTTTGGGAGACGGTTGAGTTTCCCCATCTTTTGTTCCGCTCTTAAGTCCCTGAACTTATGAAGTCTCGTTTCCGTAGTGGACCAATTTGTTAACATACCACCGAGCCATTTTTTATTAACATAATGACACCGAGCCCCTATTGCAGCTGATGCTACTGAATCCGCTGCTTTATTTTTGGTACCGACGATTAAAAAGTTTTTTCCCTTATTTGCTGCATCAAAAACTAAATCACAGGCTTCTGATAAAAAACGAGCAGTTCTAGTAAGATTTGTAATATGAATACCTTTACGCTTTGCGGAGATGTAAGGGGCCATTCTAGGATTCCATTTCCTAGTACCATGACCAAAATGAACTCCTGCTTCCATCATCTCTTCTAAATTTATGTTCCAATATCTTCTTGTCATTTTTCCCACGCTTCCTCTTTTTTTTTTTTTTTTAACAAAGAGACAAGATACCCTGAAATAAATAATTGTTCCGACGGAACCTTCTACCGTGGATTGACCGGTGATACACGGTCCAAACCATTAATTTCTTTTAATTACCCATTTATTTATTACCAAATCAATAATAGGACCAGAGAGTTCCAGATAGTGAAAGTAAAAAGAATGAATCTCTTCTTAGGGATGGAATTAGGAATCATTAAATCGCGTAAATGATTGTTCTGATGTCTCATGGAAATTTTTTGGGGTGCAAGAACAAAATAATTCTCTATGGTGTAACAAAATATCTCTCATTTCAAACTCGAATAGATTCTTCCTTTTGATTTCCAAATAAATATTTTTGTCTTGCCTTGAACGGTGTACTAATTTTTTGAATCCGGTACCAACAGGTATAATCCCCCCCAGAACAACGTTCTCTTTAAGGCCTTTCAACCAATCAATACGACCTCGTAAAGCAGCTTTTGCTAAAACTCGAGCGGTTTCTTGAAAACTCGCCTCGGATATGAAACTTTGAGTATTCAGAGATGCCCTCGTTATTCCCAATAAGACTGCCCGATAACTGATCGCTTCGTCCAAAGCACGCCCTGCTCGTTCCGCTCGCAACAATCCTATTAATTCTCCGGGTGAAAAAACATTAGACATTCCATCTTCTGAAACCAACACTTTGGATGTTATTTGACGTACAATGATCTCTATATGTCTATTATGGATCTGTACCCCCTGAGATCGATAAACCTTTTGAATCTTATTAACCAAAGAGATACGACTTTGGGCTATGGTTAGCTCAGCCCCAATCAAGAATCCCCAGGGGATTCCAAGAATTCTTGATATACGTTCGTTCCAACTTTCAACTCTCTTTTCGAGGTTCATCGATATTGAATCAATCGAACGCACTTCTAAGACTTGTTCCACTTTTGGAAGACCTTGCGTTATGTCACCAGATCTTGATTTTTCATATATAAATGTAACTAATGTTTCTCCTTCATAAAGGGTTTCTCCATAATGGCCATGAACAGTTGCTCCTGGAGTAGCCAAATAGGGCTTAGCTGATCTTATAACTAAGGAGTCAACATGAAAAATTAAAATTTGACCAGATTTTTTTATGTGTGGTCCGTATTTGAATAGACATACATTTTCACAAATAAATTGTCCAAGGCTAATTCTTGTGGATGTCTCTTCACAAGAATCATGATGAAGAAAACACCAATTCAAATGGAATGGATTCAAAATGATGTTACTGCATGGATCGGGATTATAAATCCTCCTATTTTCATCCATTAAACAGTATTTAAGTACTTGAAGTACTTGGAAAGTCTGTTTAAAATTGTCAAGTAGCAAATATTTCTTTAACAAGATCTGATTATGAGTTAATAAATGGTAAGATGAATAAAAATTTGCTATGTTAGGTACAACAGTACCTAAGGGACCTAACAAATCCCTAATTGGAATTATGGAATCCAATTTTTTTGTCACATTGTTATATTTCGAATCATTGAATGGACCAATTCGAAGACAATTGGATGATGACAAAATTATCAAAGATTGGCATTCCTTATTTCTATTCAACAACGTACCAATACCAATAGTTCCTTGATGTTGGGTAAGTGATTGAATATGCGCCTTGGAATGAAAGGGATTGATATTGGTGCGATCTAATCCCTTATCGGGAATCAATCCCGAACCCGCCGTATCATACCTTTTTCTG